TGCATTGTCAATTCATCCAGAACTTATCTCTTTTCCTCGGTGAAACAAGAATCTGTTTTGTTCAAACAAAACTGCTTAGTTTAGCCTTTGTTTCCTCTGTGCTGTGTCTTCTTTAAAGATTCATCCAATGGAATCCCAACTCCCCTTCTTTTTTTCATTCTATTTAGATATGGTCTAGATCTAATTCTTATATAAAAAACACTTTATCCCTTCACTTTATTTTGCTTTCTCTATAATCTCTAGAAAAAGGAATTGCTCTATGCTTTATCCTTTATTTAATAATAATAAAAGACTTAAAAAAAAATGAGAATACTACAAATTAGAACCTAATTAACATAGGAGGACTAGTCTATGCAGTAGAATGAGAAGTAATACTATAAAAATAAGGAACTCTATTTCAGAACTATGAGACATAATATTCTGTTTTCTTATTTACTCTTTACTTTAATTCTTTCTATTTTTTTTCTATTTAGAATTTTAAATGGATCGATTTAGATAATGTATATATAAGCAAAGTAATATACTTAAAACAAAGTAGAAATTCGCAAGATGGAGAAAATCATTGCAGTTTTTATAGGGAAGTCTAGAGATATCCTATTTGAAGAAGGGCGGGATTCAAATCAGGGAAGGGCTCTTTTCTTCTATTGATTTGATAGAAATTACTTTTTCGTTTCCTATCTCTATGATTTTTGATGAATGAGCTTGTGGTAATGCTTTTACGCCTATTATATGTCGCAGGCGCCCGCCCAGTCTATAAACAAGTACTAATGTAAAAATGAAAGCTATACTAAGGAAAACATAGGATATCTATACTAAAATACTAAAATCCAAAAGTAGGACGTATTTAGGGCTATACGGATTCGAACCGTAGACCTTCTCGGTAAAACAGATCAAACAGATTATTATCGAAATGATTCGAACTGTTTCAAAGACCCAACATGCATTTTTTTGCATTGGGCTCTTTCATCAACTGATTTAAAGATCAGTTAGTCCACCATAGTTTTTCTTTACGGAAAGATAATGAGATGGCTCCCTGTGCTCTGATTGATTATTTGTATTATGGTCTATCTAGGAGCAATACCAAAGTGTTTCAAAGGAGGATTACCTTGACTTAGGTCTGCCTCCGGCCTAAATTAAATCAACCTAAGTGAAATGGAGTCTCTATCGTTCCACTGCAAGAGTTAACTATGAGACTTCATACACCTTAAAGTTCATAGAACGAAAAGAAGTTTTTTGGAGGCCCTTATCCTCATTACGCCTAGCATTTAGTGGGCTGGATATTTACCTTATCAACTAGCAAATCCATAAGGGTTCGATTTGATTAGGCACCAGAATGGGCACCTGAATCGGACTGAACTGACTGTTTGTCAGGCTACTGTTCTCCTATTCTGTCGAATCTATGAAGTAAGACATTGATTTTGCAATAAGATCCATTATATTCATTGCATAATAAGCTCCTTTGAAAAGCATTGGCGCACGTGTAAACGAGTTGCTCTACCGAACTGAGCTATAGCCCTTATCAGAGATATCTTAACATATGTATAATTTCTTGTCAAGATGAATATTCTCTAATGCCAGAGGGTATCTCTTTAATATGCATCTGTTTAGTATATAACATACCAATAAGGAAGCGGTATTGCTTAGAAAAGGGATTCGATATATAATCGATCGAAGTAATGGGTCTTCCTTTGTGATCATAAATTGCCTACTTAACTCAGTGGTTAGAGTATTGCTTTCATACGGCGGGAGTCATTGGTTCAAATCCAATAGTAGGTAGGTAGGTAGAAAAATTACTAGATAGCATTGGGCTTATTTCGCTTCGCTATCTAATAACTTTTTCTACCCCTCTTCCCTTTTTCTTTGTATCAACTATAAACCATTGGATTGTCTTCAATTGGATGGGGGAATCCAATTGACAGCCTCGATTCGTATCCTAGCTCGTCTGAGAGCTAGCTTCGCTTCAACCAATTCTTTCGTACCCTCAGCTTTACTCAAGTTATCTTCGGCTATTTTAAGTGCCTGTTGAGCTTCTTCCGGATCAATATCACTACCCAGTTCCGCATCATTTCCTAAAATAATGATCTCATTATTAACTATTCTCGCAAAACCGCTCCACAGAACCGCCGTTAACCATTGGTCGTTGAGGAGGCGTATTCTCAAAGGACCCATATCTACTGCTGTGTTAATGGGGGCATGGTTTGGTAATACCCCAATTTGGCCACTATTAGTGGATAAAATGATTTCTTTCACTTCACAATCCCAAATAATTCGCTTAGGAGTCAGTACATAAAGATTTAATTTCATTTCTTCGATTTGTTCTCCTCTTCTAAGGTTATAGCTTTCGTGCTAGCTTCATCGATGTTACCCACCAAATAAAAAGCCTGCTCGGGTAGGCCATCTAATTCTCCGGAAAGGATTAGTTGAAATCCCCTAATTGTTTCTGCAAGACCAACATACTTTCCTGCAGAACCAGTAAAAACTTCTGCTACAAAGAACGGTTGTGATAAGAAACGCTCAATTTTTCGCGCTCTTGCTACAGTTAAACGATCCTCCTCCGATAATTCATCCAATCCAAGAATTGCGATAATGTCCTGAAGTTCCTTGTAACGTTGTAAAGTTTCCTTAACTCTTTGCGCAGTTTCATAATGTTCGTTGCCAACGATCCGAGGCTGTAACATAGTTGAGGTTGAATCTAAAGGATCTACTGCTGGATAAATACCCTTGGAAGCTAATCCTCTGGAAAGTACGGTAGTAGCATCCAAATGGGCAAATGTTGTGGCAGGAGCAGGGTCAGTCAAATCGTCCGCAGGTACATAAACCGCTTGGATCGAAGTTATAGATCCCTTTTTAGTAGAAGCAATTCTTTCTTGCAAAGAACCCATTTCTGTACTAAGAGTAGGTTGATAACCCACCGCGGAGGGCATTCTCCCTAATAAAGCGGATACCTCCGATCCTGCTTGAACAAAACGAAAGATATTATCGATGAATAAAAGCACGTCTTGCTTATTAACATCTCGGAAATATTCCGCCATAGTTAGGGCAGTTAAACCAACTCTCATACGAGCTCCCGGTGGTTCATTCATTTGGCCATAGACTAGAGCTACCTTTGATTCCTCAATATTTTTTTCATTAATTACTCCGGATTCCCTCATTTCCATATAAAGATCATTTCCTTCACGAGTCCGTTCCCCTACTCCACCAAATACGGATACGCCCCCATGAGCTTTAGCAATGTTGTTGATTAATTCCATGATGAGTACTGTTTTACCTACTCCAGCCCCCCCAAATAGTCCTATTTTTCCTCCACGTCGATAAGGAGCTAAAAGATCGACGACCTTAATACCTGTTTCAAAGATGGATAATTTCGTATCTAACTCGATAAAGGCAGGCGCGGATCTATGAATAGGGAACGTTGCACTACTATCTACAGGACCCAAATTGTCAACAGGCTCCCCAAGAACGTTGAAAATTCGTCCGAGAGTAGCTCCGCCGACCGGAACACTGAGAGGAGCTCCTGTGTCAATCACTTCCATTCCTCTCATCAACCCGTCTGTAGCACTCATAGCTACAGCTCTAACTCGATTATTTCCTAATAATTGTTGTACCTCACAAGTCACATTAATTTGCTTATCGGCAGTGTCTCTACTCTGGACTACCAAAGCGTTATAAATATAAGGTAACTTGCCGGGGGGAAAAGTGACGTCCAGCACGGGTCCAATAATTTGGTCGATACGACCTGTACTTTTTTCTTCAATTGGGGAAACCCCGGGACGAGAAGTAGTAGGATTGGTTCTCATAATTATAACATAATAAAAAAAACGAATTTGTCGAAATTTTTCTTTTTTTCTTGTTGAATAATACCAAATCCAAAAAAATATCCAAAAATCCAAAAGTAAAAAGGAAATCAATTAGTTAATTCAATAAGAGAAAAAAGGGGAACAGGACTTGATTTCGTTGCCCAAGCGAATCCCTTTCAACCGTTTACTCATGGAATGAGGCCGTTGGAAAGTTCAATCAATCTTTTTTTCATAAGATAGATTTTGCCTTTTGTGGAGGATCCGTGCCTACTCTACTTTCCTATCTAGGACTTCGCTATACAAAATATATACTACTGCGAAGCATAGATTGCTGTCAACAGAAAATTTTCTTAGTATTTAGTTAGGTATTTCTTTTCAAAATAAGAAAGGGGCCCATTAATAATTTGTAAAAAAAAAGGTTGAGGATTGATTTGGGTTGCGCTATATCTATCAAAGAGTATAGAATAATGATGGATTTGTTAAATCAAATCCTTGGTTTAATAACGAACCGTGTTAACTTACCATAACAACAACTCAATTCCTATCGAATTCCTATAGTGGAAATTCCTATAGGATAGAACATACATAGGGTGTACGCATTATATATGAATGAAACATATTCATTAACTTAAGCATGCCCTCAATTTTATTTAATGAGTTGCTATTAATTGAATATCCTTTTTTTTTATGAGATTTTTGCTAAAGTTTCATTTACGCCTAATTCACATCGAGTAGACCTTGTTATTGTGAGAATTCTTAATTCAAGAGTTGTAAGGAGGGACTTATGTCACCACAAACAGAAACTAAAGCAAGTGTTGGATTTCAAGCTGGTGTTAAAGATTATAGATTGACTTACTACACCCCGGAGTATGAAACCAAGGATACTGATATCTTAGCAGCATTCCGAGTAACTCCTCAGCCTGGGGTTCCGCCCGAAGAAGCAGGGGCTGCAGTAGCTGCCGAATCTTCTACTGGTACATGGACAACTGTTTGGACTGATGGACTTACTAGTCTTGATCGTTACAAAGGACGATGCTATCACATCGAGCCTGTTCCTGGGGAAGACGGTCAATGGATCTGTTATGTAGCTTATCCATTAGATCTATTTGAAGAGGGTTCCGTTACTAACATGTTTACTTCCATTGTAGGTAACGTATTTGGTTTCAAAGCCCTACGTGCTCTACGTCTGGAGGATCTACGAATTCCCCCTACTTATTCAAAAACTTTCCAAGGCCCGCCTCACGGTATCCAAGTTGAAAGAGATAAGTTGAACAAGTATGGTCGTCCTTTATTGGGATGTACTATTAAACCAAAATTGGGATTATCTGCAAAAAATTACGGTAGAGCGTGTTATGAGTGTCTACGTGGTGGACTTGATTTTACCAAAGATGATGAAAACGTAAACTCACAACCATTTATGCGCTGGAGAGATCGTTTTGTCTTTTGTGCCGAAGCTATTTATAAATCACAGGCAGAAACCGGTGAAATCAAGGGGCATTACTTGAATGCGACTGCGGGTACATGTGAAGAAATGATGAAGAGAGCTGTTTTTGCGAGAGAATTAGGGGTTCCTATTGTAATGCATGACTACTTAACTGGGGGATTCACCGCAAATACTACTTTGGCTCATTATTGCCGCGACAATGGCTTACTTCTTCACATTCACCGTGCAATGCATGCAGTTATTGATAGACAGAAAAATCATGGTATGCATTTCCGTGTATTAGCTAAAGCATTGCGTATGTCTGGGGGAGATCATATCCACGCCGGTACAGTAGTAGGTAAGTTAGAAGGGGAACGCGAAATCACTTTAGGTTTTGTTGATTTATTGCGCGATGATTTTATTGAAAAAGATCGTGCTCGCGGTATCTTTTTCACTCAGGACTGGGTATCCATGCCAGGTGTTATACCAGTAGCTTCAGGTGGTATTCATGTTTGGCATATGCCAGCTCTGACCGAAATCTTTGGGGATGATTCTGTATTACAATTTGGTGGAGGAACTTTAGGACATCCTTGGGGAAATGCACCTGGTGCAGCAGCTAATCGAGTGGCTTTAGAAGCCTGTGTACAAGCTCGTAACGAAGGGCGCGATCTTGCTCGTGAAGGTAATGAAATTATCCGAGCAGCTTGCAAATGGAGTCCTGAACTAGCTGCAGCTTGTGAAGTATGGAAGGCGATCAAATTCGAGTTCGAGCCGGTAGATACTATCGATTAATAGATAAAACTAAATATGAAGATATGAAGAAGGTCTAAATAAAAAGAAACGAAATAAAAAGAGAAAAAATAAGTTACGAAATGCAGTAATTCTTCTTTATTCTTCTAATTGACTGCAATTAAACTCGGCTCAATCTTTTTTTCTAAAAAAAAAGATTGAGCCGAATAAAAATGGATCATGATACGATCATGAGACTTCGCAAATCGAGATTCGCCTATTCTATATATCTAGAATATATAAAGGTATAATAAATAAATACAAATAAAATATACTATTATCATATGATAATAGAATCAAATACGCAGTATTTACAGAAAAAAGTCTTCGTTTATTGGGAAAGAATCAATATACTTTTAATGTCGAATCGGGATTCACTAAGACAGAAATAAAGCATTGGGTCGAACTCTTCTTTGGTGTTAAGGTAGTAGCTGTGAATAGCCATCGACTACCCCGAAAGGGTAGAAGAATAGGACCTATTCTGGGAGATAGAATGCATTACAGATGTATGATCATTACCCTTCAACCGAGTTATTCTATTCCACTTCTAGATAGAGAAAAAAACTAAAGGAGAATGAATGAAAAAAGACACAGTTTGGAAGTTAGACCCTTTTATAAGACTCTCTTTCAAAAAAGAGGACGTTTGAAACTTTTAACAGGCGTAATCGTGAGTCAACAAGTGACTCGAACTGTGTGTAAGAAAAGAAGAGTTTTTTTAAACCCGAGAACTCGATAAAATAAAGAAGTTTTCTATAACCTTGATGAAGAGGTTGTTTTAGTTTATGACTCCGATCAAGAGCGAGAAATGCTTGATTTGGGATTGGGCATAGAACCTGGATCCACCGTAGAGATGTTCAAACGGATCCTGAAATTTTACTTTCGTGGAAATCCAGCGCTATAGGCTTCAACGCGGTAGACATTTTGTTCCGAATTTTTCCGGACCAAACCTCCGACCCAACGATACAATGCATTTTTTCTATTCATAAATAAAAAAGATACGAAATCGTAATGCTACTATACGCGTCCAGAGGAGTATTCATAAAAATATTCTTCTATAATCCATTCTTGTGCGGGGTCTTACTTCTTACTAACAGGACTTCGCTGCACGGGACGGGTCTTCGTCGAAAAGCTAACTCGACCCGGTATTTTCATACCCTTTCCTTTGGGTGGTATATCATCTTAAAAAGTCTAAGGGGGTAGTATGGGATCCGTAGTAGGTAAGAGAATTTGCCCTTTGATTGAATGTACTATTTTTCCGCCTTTACCACGCATTATTTTATGCGCTTCTAGAGGAGTACGTATGCAGATTCTAGCCGCTTGCTTTCTTTTGAATGCAATTTCAAGTTCGATTAGAAGGATAGAAAGGCCGTGAGGATGGGAAACGAAAAATCAAATCTTTTTAATGAGTTCTCCTTTTTTGCAATTTTCTTATTAGCCATTCCTTTCCTATTTTTTATAGAATACTTTAGTATTCTATAAAAAAAGTATTCTATAAAAATTTTTTTTTTTGCAAACTAAAAAATACAATAGTCAATATTCCTCATAATAGATATACTTAATTATATCATAAGAATCTTAAGACATTTTTCGAATAGATAGAAATAGTAAATTTGAATTGAGACACCTATTCTATGACGGATTTCAACTTACCTTCGATTTTCGTGCCTTTAGTAGGCTTAGTATTTCCGGCAATTGCAATGGCTTCTTTATTTCTTTATGTGCAGAAAAATAAGATTGTCTAGTATTTTTTAGTGTAAGTAATAGAATATGGTAGGGTATGTGGCTCTTTCTACACACAAATGAAAAACAGCTATGGATGCGGATATAGGCTACAAGCATAAATGCATGAATATGCGGAGCCGGGTATAGCGAGTTTTATTTTAATTGAATCAACGAATATTTTTTGAATAGAAAGTCAGTGTATCTAACCTATTATTTCACAAGAGTACTAGTTGCTGAAGGCGATTTCAGAATCAAAAAAAGTAAAGTCAAAATCATTTAGCTTATTCTCTCAATTTCAATCGACTGCTGCTGGATTTAGTATATCTAATATGAATTGGCGATCAGAACACATATGGGTAGAACTTCTAAAAGGTTCTCGAAAAAGGGGTAATTTTTTCTGGGCCTCTATTCTTTTTCTAGGTTCACTAGGATTCTTATCAGTTGGGGCTTCCAGTTATCTTGGTAAGAATATGATATCTATACTTCCATCTCAACAAATTCTTTTTTTTCCGCAGGGGGTCGTGATGTCTTTCTACGGAATCGCGGGCTTATTCATTAGCTCCTACTTGTGGTGTACTATTTTGTGGAATGTAGGTAGTGGTTATGACCGATTCGATAGAAAAGAGGGAATAGTGTGCATTTTTCGTTGGGGATTCCCTGGAATAAAACGTCGCGTCTTCCTTCGATTCCTTATGCGGGATATCCAATCAATTAGAATTCAGGTTAAAGAGGGTCTTTATCCTCGTCGTATCCTTTATATGGAAATCCGGGGCCAGGGGATCATTCCCTTGACTCGTACTGATGAGAAGTTTTTTACTCCACGAGAAATTGAACAAAAAGCTGCCGAATTGGCCTATTTCTTGCGCGTACCAATTGAAGTATTTTGAGTACCCATTGTATTTTTTGGAACTGAATAGAATGAAGAAGAATTGGAAGAAGAAAAGTTTTCTCAACATGGGGAGGAAGTCCCTCCGAAATTGGATTTGTTATTGTATTGTAAGGGGCTTTTTTAGTATTTATCTAAAGGAAGGAACAAACGAGGATAAGATAAAATTGCTTTAAATTGATTTTTCCCAAGTGGGATATATGGCATACTATTCTTTCATTTTCCTCTTTTTTTCTATTCCACTCCATCTAGATGTAAGAAAGAACCCAATGCAATGAAATTCCACTAATATACAATACAAAAAAGAAGAATAGATACAGGGTCTCAAACCTTGCTATAGAGTTTTTGCTTCAAAGAAAAAAAAATATCATATTCATATAGAGTCAGCGAATGAAGCGGATTCATTAACAACTCAATTTACAGATCAAAAATGAAAAAAAAGAAAGCATTGCCTTCTTTACTATATCTTGTATTTATCGTACTTTTGCCCTGGGGGGCCTCTTTCTCAGTTAACAAATGTCTGGAACTTTGGATTAAGAATTGGTGGAATACCAGACAATCTGAAACTCTCTTAACTGATATTCAAGAGAAAAGGATTCTAGAAAGATTCATAGAATTAGAAGAACTTTCTCTCTTGGACGAGATGATAAAAGAGAAACCAAAGACACATGTACAAAAACCTCCTATAGGAATACACAAGGAAATAATACAATTGGTCAAAATAGATAATGAAGATCATCTCCATATCATTTTGCATTTCTCGACAAATATAATCTGTTTGGCTATTCTAAGTGGTTCTTTTTTTTTTGGTAAAGAGGAACTTGTCATTTGGAATTCTTGGGTTCAGGAATTCTTCCATAACTTAAATGACTCAATAAAAGCTTTTTTTATCCTTTTGGTTACTGATTTTTTTGTTGGATTTCACTCCACCCGGGGTTGGGAACTAGTAATTCGTTGGGTCTACAACGATCTTGGATGGGCTCCTAACGAGCTAATTTTCACTATTTTTGTTTGTAGTTTTCCAGTAATTCTAGATACATGTTTGAAATTTTGGGTCTTTTTTTGTTTAAACCGTCTATCTCCTTCGCTTGTAGTCATTTATCATTCAATTAGTGAAGCATAAATTCATTTGATCTCCTGATATTAATCAAATTAGCATCTTTCTTTCTTTAGAAAAAAGTTTAGAAAAAAGCCCCTTTACATTTTAGCAAAATTCTTTCTATTTCTACCTGCTTAAAGGTATTCATCATTCCGGTACAACTGTTGCAGTAGAATGACAACAGACTCGTGTATAGGGAACTAGATCTTAGCTACCTATGTAATTTATTGTAGAAATTCTGGGATCTGCGATTGGACATGGAAAATAGAAATACTTTTTCTTGG